CAAGCAATCGATATTTCACGATCAAAGGTGTAGTACTGCTTGTAGTAGCGGTCCTTATATCTCGTATTAACAATCGAAAGATGGTCGAAAGAAAAAATCTCTATTTGATGGGGCTTCTTCCTATACCTATGAATTCCATTGGACCCAGAAATGAGACATTGGAAGAATCTTTTTGGTCTTCCAATATCAATAGGTTGATTGTTTCGCTCCTGTATCTTCCAAAAGGGAAAAAGATTTCTGAGAGTTGTTTCATGGATCCGCAAGAGATTACTTGGGTTCTCCCAATAAATAAAAAGTGTATCATGCGGAGTTCGCGATGGTGGAGGAACCGGATCGGAAAAAAGAGGGATTTTAGTTGTAAGATATCTAATGAAACCGTAGCTGGAATTGAGATCTCATTCAAAGAGAAAGATAGCAAATATCTGGAGTTTCCTTTTTTATCCTATATGGATGATCCGATCCGCAAGGACCATGATTGGGAATTGTTTGATCGTCTTTCTCCGAGGAAGAAGCGAAACATAATCAACTTGAATTCGGGACAGCTATTCGAAATCTTAGGGAAAGACTTGATTTGTTATCTCATGTCTGCTTTTCGTGAAAAAAGACCAATTGAAGGGAAGGGTTTCTTCAAACAGCAAGGAGCTGAGGCAACTATTCAATCAAATGATATTGAGCATGTTTCCCATCTCTTCTCGAGAAACAAGTGGGGTATTTCTTTGCAAAATTGTGCTCAATTTCATATGTGGCAATTCCGCCAAGATCTCTTCGTTAGTTGGGGGAAGAATCAGCACGAATTGGATTTTTTGAGGAACGTATCGAGAGAGAATTTGATTTGGTTAGACAATGTGTGGTTGGGAAACAAGGATCGGTTTTTTAGCAAGGTACGGAATGTATTGTCAAATATTCAATATGATTCCACAAGATCTATTTTCGTTCAAGTAACGGATTCTAGCCAATTGAAAGGATCTTCTGATCAATCCATAGATCATTTCGATTCCATTAGAAATGAGGATTCAGAATATCACACATTGATCGATCAAACAGAGATTCAGCAACTAAAAGAAAGATCGATTCTTTGGGATCCTTCCTTTCTTCAAACGGAACGAACAGAGATAGAATCAGATCGATTCCCGAAATGCCTTTTTGGATCTTCCTCAATGTCCCGGCTATTCACGGAACGTGAGAAGCAGATGAATAATCATCTGCTTCCGGAAGAAATCGAAGAATTTCTTGGGAATCCTACAAGATCAATTCGTTCTTTTTTCTCTGACAGATGGTCAGAACTTCATCTGGGTTCGAATCCTACTGAGAGGTCCACTAGAGATCAGAGATTTTGGAAGAAAAAACAAGATGTTTCTTTTGTCCCTTCCAGGCGATCGGAAAATAAAGAAATGGTTGATATATTCAAGATAATTACGTATTTACAAAAAACCGTCTCAATTCATCCTATTTCATCAGATCCGGGATGTGATATGGTTCCGAAGGATGAATCGGATATGGACAGTTCCAATAAGATTTCATTCTTGAACAAGAATCCATTTTTTGATTTATTTCATCTATTCCATGACCGGAACAAAGGGGGATACACGTTACACCACGATTTTGAATCAGAAGAGAGATTTCAAGAAATGGCAGATCTATTCACTCTATCAATAACCGAGCCGGATCTGGTGTATCATAGGGGATTTGCCTTTTCTATTGATTCCTACGGGTTGGATCAAAAAAAATTCTTGAATGAGGTATTCAACTCCAGAGATGAATCGAAAAAGAAATCTTTATTGGTTCTACCTCCTCTTTTTTATGAAGAGAATGAATCTTTTTATCGAAGGATCAGAAAAAAATCGGTCCGGATCCACTGCGGGAATGATTTGGAAGATCCAAAACTAAAAACAGCGGTATTTGCTAGCAACAACATAATGGAGGCAGTCAATCAATATAGATTGATCCGAAATCTGATTCAAATCCAATATAGCACCTACGGGTACATAAGAAATGTATCGAATCGATTCTTTTTAATGAATAGATCCGATCGCAACTTCGAATATGGAATTCAAAGGGATCAAATAGGAAATGATACTCTGAATCATCTAACTGTAATGAAATATACGATCAACCAACATTTATCGAATTTGAAAAAGAGTCAGAAGAAATGGTTTGATCCTCTTATTTCTCGAACCGAGAGATCCATGAATCGGGATCCTGATGCATATAGATACAAATGGTCCAATGGGAGCAAGAATTTCCAGGAACATTTGGAAGATTTCGTTTCTGAACAGAAGAAGCGTTTTCAAGTAGTGTTCGATCGATTCCGTATTAATCAATATTCGATTGATTGGTCCGAGGCTATCGACAAACAAGATTTGTCTAAGTCACTTCGTTTCTTTTTGTCCAAGTCACTTCTCTTTTTGTCCAAGTCACTTCCCTTTTTGTCCAAGTCACTTCCCCTTTTCTTTGTGAGTATCGGGAATATCCCCATTCATAGGTCCGAGATCCACATCTA